AGACGGGCTACTTTCCTCCTTTCAAAATGAAATTGCCAATACCGCTCTTCTTGGGCTCGCCTTCTCTCCTCCTGTTGGGCAGAAGCTTCGACGATTCTTTGACGTTCTTGCTCCAACTCCAGAATTTAGGGCCTCCGTATCTCATCCGTTACCCGATTCCAACTGAGGGGCAGGCTCCTGCTCCGGGGCATTTAAGTCGATGTCGAGAGGAGGTCGTTTCGAAGAGCCGCCCCCCTACGAGCTTGATGCGGCGTAACCTTCTTCTGACATTCTGACATCATCATGTTCCCTAGAGTGAGGTCTCCACAAAAAAGAAAAAGTTCTATCATCCCATGCGACCTTAATAAAGACATCACTTTCCCTAGCAACATTGATTTCATTTTCCAAAGAAAGAGATCCAAATCCACCTCGATTAGTAAACAGAGACAATAAGAGAGACTGAGAAAGGTCAAAATGAAAAGAAAGAAAAGACTCAATCTATGAAAGATCGAAGTAAGCTGTCGCTTCGAAAATGTGAAATATTTAAGAGGATCCATTTCGGGAACGTGGAATGTAAGAGAAATTCAAATGTTATAACTCCCGTACGTCAGGAACCATCAGAAAAAGAAAAACGACCCTCCAAGAAATTGTATAACTTGGACAAAGTATTCACTTTGCGTTCCCTGAGAAAAAAGATCACAATATTTATTGTGTATGTGTAGAAGGTTCACTCTTGCTTCTCCAAAAAATAGACGTGCGCTTACCTCTTGGAGATTGACTCCTGTTGGTAAGTTCACATCCTCAGTAGTCTCTCTATAGACTCTCAATTCTTTTGAGAGTTGGTCAACGATTTTCTCTTTAACAACATTTATCGTTAGATCAGTTACCTTTGTTTCCATATTTTGACTATTCATTTGATGGATCATTCGGCCAGCCCTAACGGCTACAAGAATAGCTACAGGCAGAGCCAAACCCATCCTAGAAACGAAATCAGCAATGAGTTGATCCATAACGAGTATTAGATTGAAGTTCTCTTAAAGAAGACCGCCAACTCGTATCCCGAAGATACAAGACAAGCAAAGCGCCCGGTCCTCTTCTCTTGTGTCGAAGTGTGGTGAGGCCTCACAGAAGGAGTGGGAAATTGGGGAAAAAGCCGAACCGGAACTAACGGAGATCACGGTATACTCCGTGCTGCGAAACGGGCCAGTACAATACCACGTCTTATTGAGGCCATGAAGACGGACAGCGCTTGCCTTGCCTCTTGCCTATATCCTATATATAGTATATAGGGTAGGGTTCTTTTCGATCTTGTACCCAGTCCACTGAACACCAACCCAATCTCGACAAAGAAAGTGAACTTTTGGAAAGATCTATCCTACACTTGCATCCTCGCATAAAAGAAAGGACTCAAGGGTTCATAAGGTATAGTATAGGTTAAGACCTGGACGGATCGAATAGAGCCCTATTCTATCGAGCTCTTGTAGGTGCGCCACGTTTACTCACCTACTATATTTCTTAGTTTGATTTTTGAAGAAGTTTTCAATTTAGTTTATAAACTAAAATGTAACGATAACCTACATAGGACCTTTTTGTTTAGGATTTTTTTTAACTGGTTTTTCTTTCCTCTTGTTAATTCAATTGTGTAAATGAAATTTCAAAACAAGCAGAAAACACGTTTTTGGAAAAGGAAGAGCAATTGAGAGAGAACCACATGCAGAACACATAGAGAACTCTTGTATGTATAGAAGATTGGAAGCTCAGCTTTAAGTCAAGAAGGGTCGGGGAGTCGCTGCGCCTACAATCTCGACAGTTGTGGTTAAAAGGTTTTTCTTTTTTTCACGCATCTATTAAGAAAGGCAGAATCCACACTTTTATCATTTTAAAATGCCCAAGAGGCCTGGTTCTGGTTCAGCATGAGGAGATAAGGATAGAAGTTATGAAATTGTTATCACACTTATCCATCTTATCGAGCCAACAGCATATAGGAGCAGTCCACCAAATATTTGAAAGAGTCCCCGAGGCACAAAAAAAATGATTCAATTCAATCTTTTAAGCTATCTATCAACAACAGAGGGCCTGCTCATAGTCAAACTAGATTAGATGGATTCCAACTGAACTTCAACTTCTACTTGGTTGATAGATTCAGGGGTAGTGCTGGAACATAATTAAGGACGACCTCCATCTCCATATGGTAATTGAAGTCGAACAGGAGCAAACCAGATGCAATTCAATCCTTCTTCCTGGCAATGATTTCCAAAAAAGCAAAACCTCACTAGACCGAGGCCCATTGCTATGAGGACTACACTGTATAAGAGAATGACTAAGGTAATTGCCAATAGATTGAAAGACACGCTGGCTCTTTAACTTTTAAAAAGGCGCCCTCCTAATCTCATTTGGATAGGAAGAGATATTGATGATTATCCCAAGGAGGCTTACTAGTCAGCTGATAGATCAGGTGAGCCAGCCATGATCACTAAACTCGCCAAACCAGGCATATGATAATGTTAATCATAGGTTTCTATATGCGACAGGAAAATGGGATTTGCATAGTAGGATACGAAAGTTTTTTTATATACAATGAATAGTACCTATCATCCATGGACGACCAGTGGGGTTCATAATAGGAACCAAACAAAGGTCTGCAACAAGGCTGTCCCCTCTCTCCATATCTCTACGGCTGGTTGCAGATGACACTGTAATAATAACAAAGCCAGATAGAGAGACTTTTCGAGGCTTCAAAACTGGGACAAGACTTTTTTTACTTTGGTCATGTTAAAACCCCAGACGACGACGGATACTAATACAACTGGGATTCAAAGAAGGATTAACAGACGATCTATGGACTTACTTGGCTTGGTCCCAGTTTATAGGCATTAAATAAATCTATAACTAGGTGGAAAGGGCGCAAAGAAAGCAGGAAAAAATGCAGTCAAAAGAAGCCTGCCTTAGTCTCAAATAGGGCTTACCCTCAATGGCAGACCAACTACCAAATGCGGAATGACGGTCGTGAGCCGGTCCTTATGCAATTCCTAGGCGTGAAGGTGGACAAGGTGGCGGGAAGCCTCCTTATATTTATATGGCGTAGCCCTTCGAGTGAAGCATTCGATTATGCGTGCTGGCCGCTCATCCTTAAAGTAAAGGCCGGGTTGAGAAGGAAGAGAGAAAACTTCCTCATTTTAGAAGGCTATATCAACGGGAGCCTGTCAAGGCCGAGGAGGCCCGCTACCGTGCTAACCCCCTTCCCTGGCTAGCTTGCTTTCGCTTGCTTCGTATCCGGTTTGGAGCCATCGTCGCAGTTTAGGTTGTAGCATGCCTTGGCGAGGTTTTGCTCTTTCTTGGGAGCGTAGTTCCCTCTCCCTTTGCTTATCTAGCTTTATGTTTACGGTTGCCCCAGTAGCTTTTATGCAACGGGTGTCAAACTACCCTTCCTCCAAGATTGAAGTTTCGCTCCAGAAAATTAGATATTTAGGAAAAGCCATTGGAACCGAGTATAATAGCCCCTATAAGGACTCAGAGCCCTTTTGGAACTTCTTCCCGCCTAGAAGAAAGGCTTTCTTCGTCTGTTGTTACGGATGCCCATTCAAAAGATTCATTCCCTTCTGTCGCATCAAAGAGAAGAGCGCTCGTCGAATCCATGTGGGCTTTCTGCTTCATTCTAAAGTGAAGGTCCCTTCCTATTCCGATTCTTTTTCTATTGATTCTTTTCCGATCGGGCTCTATGTGTCTATATAGATCCTGTTCAGGGATATAACTCAAAAGTGCAAAAGCTCTATTTTCCTCTGCCATTCTATGAGTCTCTTCCTTTTTGCGTATGGCATCGCCACTCCCTTTGGCAGCATCCACTAATTCGGAACTGAATTTTCAATTTCGACCCGGACGTTTTCGTCCTAATAACCAACGAACGGCAAGTGCTTTTCCTTGTGTGGATACTATTGAAATAGGTACATCGATGAGTCGATCCGCCTACACGTTTTGCTTTTACAGCGGGAGTGACTCCACGTATTGCTTGACGTAAAACAGATAGTGGTTGAATCTTTTTTCGATAGAGAATTGGATAAGCCAATGATTCCGTGTTTCAGAATACACCAACAACTAATCGATTACGAGGATCGGATTTTGCAGTTAGAAGAACTCATCTTCTTTTCTTGACAATTGAATGCACCCCTATAGCCATATATTTAGTAATTCCTGAAACTCGTTCTGGAAGATTGTTAAGGGTGCTTTTACAGCTCAAGCAATAGGTGTATAAAGTCAATCCAGTACTCGAAGTAGGGCGTTTAGCAGCTAGTCATTCAAGGTATAAGAGAAAATGAATTGAGCTCGACTCAACTAAACTAAGGGGAAGCGTGCCAAAGGCTGTTCTTTAAACGATCGGGTCAAAGGAATGAGCCTATGAAGGCAGAGGTTTGTTTACCAGCTGTATGTAATATGAGTGAAAGCAAGGACAAGGACCATGAAGCCAGGACGCAAAGAAGCGGTAGAGAGGAGTGGGTAGAAGGAAGAGAGCTTCTAGGAATAAGTCAACCAATAAGGTGCAAAGCGCATTCTTTTTCGATCCAGGTAATTCATTGAGCAAGGTAGGACTAGCAGGATTATGCTATTGAACTAGAAATTGATATTACAGGCACTACTTTCAGGCAGTAGGTGAAAGGGTAGAAGATCTTTGCGGGTTGAGGCTAGCTCTAAGAAGAGGTTTGGGAGTAGTTGATAAGCAGAGGTTGCTTGGCATTCTCTCAATAGAAGGAAGCGGAAATGGTCAAACTCTAGGGTAGGGGCGAAGTAACTAGAGATCTCACCCAGGAATCAAACTTGGTTGGTGCTTACAGGAACGGAAGGAAAGGCAATAGCAAGGCTTCTTAATCTTACGGTTCACTCACTTGCCTGAGGAAAATCCCAGCTGGATCACATCACTTTGGCAAAGAGGGTGTTAAGGTCGGTAGCTGACTTGGATGAGTTCAAGAAGAAGAAGGGAGAAGTCGCGGACATTGACAACCCCGGCGGAGGGACCATTCCGCGGGCAAGAATTTCGGACTGGATTCTGACTGCCTTCGTTCATTTTATTCCCAAGAGTTTCTTTTTACTCTAATCCGGCAGCTGTCGGTCGAGCATGCTCAGTTTCATCTCATTCCTCAGTCACATATGGCCCGAAAGGGCATTCTCAGTTATAAAAAATGGAAGTGAGGGACGCTAAGAGAAGCAATTCTTTGATTCACTTCGCCTTGAAAAGTCCGTTACAGGAAGTGTTACAAGCGATTGAAGACCGATGTCCGGAAAGGGAATAAGTCTTTCAAGGACCCGGCTTCGTGTACGAGAAAGAGGAGAATCAAGGGCATGCCCGAGCCGAGCCCCCTCTTGATTGGGCCAGAGGAGAGTCACTCTTTCAAGCAAGGATGCTATGACCTCAGACTTGAGATCGATTGAAAGATATAGTTTTGAATGAATCAAATGTCATCCATCCCGCGTTTTGGGGCTGTCATAATGTGACAGTTTCGACTTCCATCGGTCGACTTCTGTCGGATCTGTCTATTCCGTTTAGGGAATGGGCTTATGCCGACCTTTTTGAATATCGGTAAGCTATCCTTAGTCAAGCTCTGGAAGTACTTCCACTCATACATATGAGTTTAGGTTTTTCTTCAAATCTCGTATTGAAGGTGCAAAATCAATGGCAGCTGCTTCTGCTACAGCTACAATGGGTTCCGCCTCTTTGCTTTCTAGTGCAGGAATCCGTAATATCGTGCTGGGACTCTAGCTAAAAGCTAATCCGTTCTCTTGCCCTCATCCAGTTACGAGTTGCTAAGCTACTGAGGAATCTAGCTATGAGCGATCCCGACTCTCGTTACTAAAATCCAGTTCGTGTCTAATCTCTAGTGTTTCGTTCTTGTCTTATTAATCGAATCAGCCGGGGATCAAGAAGACCTTCTTTTCGGTGTGCTTTAGCCAGTAATGCAGCTGGAAATAGAATGGCATTTCCCTTGGCTGAACCTCTCTGCCCTACCACCTTCTTTCTGAATATCGAGCTCCCGGTCTGATCTGACGGTTTTTTGCTCTTCTAAGGAAAGTCGGAATGGCAGCTGTGAATTCATTATTTGAATGAACTGTACTCTCGATTCCCTTCCATAATCTGTCTTTCAGTGCGCCAGCTCATTAGCATCTTTATTACGTTCAAGAAGGAGGGAGGTAGACATACTTTCATCTGTACGGACGGTCACGTCGAAAGATTGAATGCTGTGAGATAGCATATCGAGAAAGACCCAACCCGACGGGTCATTCCTTCTCATATCGATTGTTCCGGTCGCTTCCCCGGATCTACTTCTTTGTAATCCAGCCACTTTACAATCTTCATGATTCAACCATCTGCCCTCCTTTCCTCTCTCAAAGGGCGCACGGACTATTCTCTCTTAGCAACTACCCGAAAACCGCTTTCCTTCCTCTCTTGCCGGTGTCAAAGTCAGTGCTCTTTTCTTCTCTTCAGAAACTTAAAGCCACAATAAGGTGAATAACTTCACTTTGATTCCTGCACCTCTTTTGCTCCGTTTCTGATCCGAGAAGGCTGCTAAATTAGAAAGAAGGTATAGATGGGAATGATATTGGTCAAACAAAATGGATGTGTTATGTTAGATTCCGTCAGTGGATGTTTCCAAGTTTTCCTTTCCTTCGCTTTCTCTTAACTGACTCTGAGACTCAATCGTCTGACTTGGATTCGCATACTGGGGTAAAGGTGACCCTATCCTCTTGTTGCCTTAAGGCTTCCTTTAGCTAAGGTTTTTATTCCTCACTCATCAAATCAAGTAGACAGACTTCTAGATGACGTGGCCCTTTCCTGACATCATCACACCCGGTATGGGTATCCGTTTTCAAAAACAAAAAAGAAAGGCAATAGGGGCAGCCTTACTCGTGACCTCTCGCTCCAAGTATGGAGCTCGTACCCTACGGTCGAGCATCAGAAAGAACCTCCCCCTACCTACCTAAAGGGTACGCATCTCCGTAAACTAAACCTTTTAGTCGAGCCACATTCTGTTCATGGACTACTTACTCCATCTGGAAAGGGCTTTCCGCCAGAAGGGAGGTGAAATGCTTTCTTATCACAGTGGATATGACTGCTTTCCTTTCCCAGAACTCTATCCCGTGATCCGCAAAGGCCTCTCTTTACGAAGAGTGCTCACATAAGAGAAATTGTACATGCAATTTCTCTTTATCCCAAGCTGTCACACAATCCTTTGTTCCACTTCAAAAAGAAAGTTTGATCTTATCTTAGATCGATATCCAGTAGTAGTATAGTGTAAGGTAGGGTTGGGTATAACAGGACTTGAACCTGCGACCATTAGGTTAAAAGCCCAATGCTCTACCAACTGAGCTATACACCCTAAAAAAGATGTAGGGGGACGGATTGGTGCGGAAAAGAGGGCGGCCCCTCTTCTTCTCATCATAAGGGGCGTCGGGCTCTAAAGCCGGCCTTACTCAACACGTCACTAAGATAAGAAAGGTTGCTTGTTTCCACTCATTGAGGATTCTATCTACAAAAGAAGGTCAACGGGGGATACTCGACGTTGCTCTCACTGACACCATCTACGAGAAGGTGAGGTCGTCTTTCGCCGCCATACGGTTCGCCTTACAAGACGGATAAGGGGAGGAGCGGTTATCTATGTAATTACGGTCTTTGTTTTGTTGGCCGTTGTTCCGGTCGAGCACTCTCTTTTCTTAAAAAAATTCCGTCTTACCATGACTCCTGACCAACCCGCGAAGGGTTGTGAGGTTGGATCAGGTACGAAGAATGAATCTATATCTGTGTACGGAAGGCCGGCGGCCGCGTGACTGTTCGAGCGTAATGCAGTGGTGGTTGGTTCCGATTCGACAAGGGTAGAATGCCTGGTCGAAGGTCCAGTACAGTAGGTATCAGGCGTGTTCGTTTTGGCTCCCGAGCGAGAACGAGAAATAGGCACCATCCTTGCTGCTACGTACGTTGACCTTGACTTGACGGATTTATCCAATTGAACCCACAATCAAAGGAGGACCACATGGGGCTCGACGAAACAGAAAGTATCAGCATTAAGAAACCTCGTGGGGTTAGCAGAAAGAGCCGGCATTCATTTCTTCATTCATATTCATAGCTGAGTCTACTAAAAGAGGGACCAGCCTCATCGTGGTGATTATAGGACATCTATGATCGTTCACCTCTAATGTGACACGTTCCCTCTCAGTTATATACGGCATCAGTCGGCTAGGGAGCGGGTCCCCTCTTTTCTTCTTTTCTTCTTCCGGGGAGGCAAAGTCGTCCCCTCTACTGATCGAACCCTCAGTTCGGAGGTCTTCGTCAACATGTTACGAGGCTCCAGTCTTCGGCGGGGCATCATTACTTGACTTAGAAAGGCGAACGGCAAGGGAAAGCGAAGTGCGCCTGGTGCGCTTTCTTTTTTCATGATATACCAATCAGAATGGAGGGCCTACCTACGTGATTGATAGAATCACTACATAGGGGGGGCACTTGATGCGGGAGAGGCATGAGTGCAGTTCGATCGTCGCGGTGTATTCGTTTGTAGTGAGTAGGGCCTGCCTCTTTCTCATCAGTTCGCCTCCGCTCTATTGAGCGGTCTCCATTCCTACGGCGGTTTTGGTGACGTCTCGGGCCGGATTGACTAACCTAACCCTTAATTGACGTGACGCCATAGTTGGGTGCTCCGCTTTAGTGTAATTGACGAAGGCTAGGCTAGGTTTGGTACTACCCAAATGAAAAGAGATGGGGGTCGATAGTTGGCAAGGAACTGGATCCCCCCCCCCCCCAAAAAAAGGCCTGCTAGGTGATCGAAATCGCTCAGGTCAGTGAGGACTCACTCACTCACCTACTCCTTATAATAGTTTCTTCTATCTACGGAATTCAAAAGGCGACCCGCCGCGCCGGGCTATAAAAATAAGATACAGCTGTTGTACTACTTGACTAGTAAGAAAAAGCTTACGTAAGAACTGGAAGACTCTTGTATGTACAGTAACCCTTTACTTCTGCTATTGGTGGACTGTTCCACAGAAAGGCCGACAGAAGCAACGTTTTTTAGCGCGCAGCGCTTAGCTTCTGCTAGCGGCAGGCTAAAGGCTATGAAATAGGTTCAGTTGGAAGCCTAAGCCAAGAAGGTATGAACGAAGTGACGGATGAAATTCCTTTTCCCTACCCTAACCTAACCTAAGATCTCCGACTTATGCTCAGTTCTCCTCGGTCGGTCTCGATCGATTACTTTTGGTTAATTTAGTAGGTGTCGATAGCAGCAGAACCCATTCTTTGGTCCATACCACGAAAAAAAAGTATGCCCTTTATTTCACTAGATAGCTGACGGTCCTGTTATACCGTACAGACGCGTGCTTGTCCAGTTTTTCAGGGATGGCTTCATCAATAACATCTGTCACCGAGAAAGGCTTTTACATGGATGTATGGGAACCAAGGGCTCCATTTAAGTAAGCCCGCAGCATCACTACCAGATCGAAAGTAAAGGTAAGTTTCGGTTCTAGGTAAAGATCCATAAGCACCAGCTCCTTAGCCAACATAGCTAGATCGAGTGTATTCGCTCCCCTCAAGGGAATATGAACTTATGCGCCTACCTTCGCTACTGGGACTGAACTTGATCTATTTTATAAATAAGTTTTCTTAGTGCTTAAACCAAAAAAGATCCTCAAACTCCGCTCCCCAAATTTAGGATTTAGGATGTAGGATGTGCTTTCTCTATTTCCGTGTCCTGCTCCAACTCGATTTTTCAGTGGTTACGAAGAGATTCAACCTTCTTTATGATCCTCAAAGGGTTCGGGTCTTCTTGTCTTGGTTCAACGCGCTACAGATCTGTATATGGGACTGGGGCAGGGGTTCTTCATCTATCAAGAGAGGGTTCCCGGTAATCAAGCTAGAACTCCTTCGGACCCTTGCTTTGTTTTATCTTCGGAAGTCTCTACTCAGACGGAGATGGGTTTTGTTGATCCAGGTCGTACTTTATTGACTCAAGGAAAGTAGGTTTAGAAGGTGACACCTCCGCTAATTGTCAAATTGCGTCTATCGGATAACTACTGTAATCTAATTTCTCAGGTTCCTCAATGCTGGCAAAAGAGCTTTGAGACGGAGTCCTTCCCGCCCCAGGATAGAATGTGAATCAATAATGAATGCGCCTAGGAACTACGATTCTGAAGAGGCTACGTTCCCGGCCTCCCCTCTTTCGGATTAGATTCTAGTGGCTTTCTCTCTTTTTTTCTCGCCCTAGCAGCAGAAGGCTACGCTCCTCGGATTCGTACCTCAGACTTAGAATCTTCGTCCTAAAGTTCTTAGAATTCAGTGGCATGGCTGAGGGGTATCTACTAAATCTTACCTTCTGGATTAAGCCTAGCCGACTATCGCTATCGATGCTTTTGGAGATAAAGTGAGCCCTTAGGTTCAGAATAAGATCCCCTTTTTCCATCTAGACTAAGCCTAGAAAGAGAGTGAGCCGATCAGAACTAGGAGATGATAGGATAGCTATGCTGGCTGAAACGCGCTTCACCTTAAAAGAGATACTTTCTTAAGGTGATCGGTTCATTGGCAACGACAGATAGGCGCGATCAAAACATTGCTAATATGAGACCATCCTCTGCCGGAGGGATCAGTTTGACCAGGGCTCAAATCAGACCATGTAGGGCTTATTCTTTCTAAGAACAGTAATCCCAGGCTGATTAGAAAGCTTACGGACCTGAACCACTGGACCAAGACAAATATATAGACAGTACTATACCGAATCTACTTTTTAGACTTCAACAGAGCCTGGACCACTAGTAGACCACGAGACAAAGAAACGGATTTCACTTCAAGTGAAAAAGCCAGTCACTTCGCTCACCAAAAGAGAAAGAACAAGGCGAAAGCATAGCTTGATGAGATCCGGGATGAGGAAAAACCAGTATGACAGAAAGATGCCACCAGCTGTAGAGATTAGAAAAGAACTGTACTTGACCTTCTAGCACGGAACGGAATCACATTCTATTGAGAGAGCAAGATGAGCGGAAAAAAGAGAGTCCCGCCCCATAAAATAAAAAAGGGCGCGCTAGAAGAGCGGGCGAAAAGAAAGAGAATTTTGAAAGGTTGGAATTGTCCTGGTAGGACGTAGATTCCAAAAGATGGGCCGTGAGCCCGGAATCAGAATGGGTGGAATCGGAACTCCCGTCGAGCAAGACTGAGCCTTCACTTCAGCCCTAGGAACAATGCCTTCGGAAGTGGCAGAAAGCAGTGAGAGACCATTCCATATTCTTTTCCTCTTACTCTTTATTCTACGAATCTATTGGACAAAGAATCATCGCATTCCTTATTTCCGGGCTTACTCCTGCCTTTCCTGAAACCAAAGCTGCACACTTACTTACAAAGAATCCTTTCCTCCCTCGCGCTGATTTAATGATTTAAGATAAGAGAGCGGCCGTAGGAGATACAGCCAAAGCCGAATTCCAAACCAGATAGCTCATTTCCTTTCCTCAGCTCAGAGAACTTCACTTGCTTGACAGATTAGAATAAGACTGATTGATTCGTCTTCTTCGGGCAAGTTACAAGACAGAGATGATATTTACCGTTGATTCTATGCACAGTTTCATTCCTTATATTCTATAAATAATTTAAACGGATGCCCGTGTGGTGCAGACTCTATTTGAATGGGGTATTCTTGTTACCCTAGTTGAATTAGGCTCATTCCTTCATCTTACTTACCTGTGCATCTCAACCCCAGACAGGAGATGACTTTGATTACCCGTTCCGCACCTGTATGACTGAATTTCATGCTTCAAAGCAGAGTTGAATCAGGCTTGAAACCCTAGCACCGAACCCTAGAAGTGAACTACTCGAATTCAAAATAGGCTAATGAGTCCGCTGCACACTTTCTATATCCGTACCTAATGCCCCAGGAAATCCAATCATTCGACTGAGAGTTCCGATCCATGTACTGTGCCTCTGAACTAGGACTCCTTACTTGACTTCAGAATGAGATGAGGGATCTAATACAGAATTCCTAGCCATCACAGCTTCCGGCTTCCCTTCCGCACCTGGCTTAGTTCATTTCATTCAAACTAGGCTAACAGAACTAAGTGAAGTCGTTTCATTCTCTTCCCCCCTTGCGTATTGCGTACTTACTTAATAAATGAATGAAACACAGTCTAATGCCTTCCTTCCCCCTCACTCTCCTCGGTCAAGTGCTTAGATAAGTTTTTTAAGTGAATGGTAAGAAAAGGTTTGGTACTCGGCTCATCTTGGTTGAGTTGCTTAGAAAGCTCCCTCCTCTCGTCGGCCAAGCCGCTTCTCCTTCATCTGTCTTTTTCTTTCCGCCTAAAAGAAAAGGGAAGATTAGCCCCTGCCCCTTCTCTAAAAGCTTCTCTGATTCTGTTGACATGAATGAAGCCGTAGTAGGTCAAGAATCGGTTTTTCTAATGAATGAACCGGCCTGAACTGAAAGGGAAGAGTTTGATTTCCAGCCATAGTCATAGCGGGCACTCTTTCTTGCTTCTTGTCTACTCCCATGCCTGCTTTCGGTAGGAAGACAAATAGGGGATCAATATCAATCAAGATTGTTCGTGATGCTGCTGCTTGATTTTATGTAATCCCGGGGTCAGGCTCAGACTCGGATTCCTAGTCGGAGCTGTTGTTTTCCCGAATCGAAGGCTTTCTGTGGCCTTTCACTTCTCCCACTAAGATCAGACCTTTTCTGATTTGGATTTCCATTTTTTCTCCTTCCATGGAACCTTATCTGCCTCTGCCTCAGTAGCCGACTTTGCTTTTGGTAAATCTGTATCCGCTGCCCCAGGTGGGTATGCAATTTGTTGCATATAGCTTTCGAAGGTCGGGACTGGCCTAGGCGCGACGGCCCCCTCTAAGATGACAGATCTATGAATGAGTCGTCATCGTCATTGAGGTCATCAATCAAGGAAAGCGGATTCGTGATGACTATCATAAAAGAGATCCAGATTCGAAGCTGGTCATGCCCTTTTCCTTTGAAACGAGCGGTGCGTGTGAGCTACCGAACGAACTTTGTTTAGCATTTCAGTCTTGGGTGGCATCTCCAATGATGTTCGGCATGGTGTCAACTTGATCTCGCTGTGAAAGCTTCAGGGTTAGACCAAAGGAAGAGAAGGCGTCAGGACAGACAAAAAGCCTAAAAGCTTACAAAAAAAGAGCACTAATGGCCCCTTTTCGGAAAGAGCCCGTCACGTCAGGGTCCCTCGTCTTGTAGTTACATGGTATGGCTAACGCTCCTTAGAGAACAGATCCGCTTCCCTAGGCGGGGGCACCCCGGCTCTAAGAATAGCTCCTAATCTGGGTAATAAAGGGAGTGAGTGCAAGCCCCCGTGGTTGTTAGTCCCATAGGTATAGAGCACGATCACGTGAAGAAGAGCATACCACCGATTGATTCATTTGTCTGATTCGGTATGTAGGCACAGATAAAGCGTTCCGGCTTGAGCCGATAAAGTCTCACCCTTCGATGTACATCCACAACTTCTCAGCTCTTTCATTGCAACTCACCACCCAACCTCTCTCCTTCCCATGGGCAAGCGCATCCTTCAGTTAATGCTTCGCCCCTCAACTGCCGATGATATTGATCTTTCCTTGCTTCGAGTTCGACATCCTCTCAAGTCAAGATAAAGAATCGGAAATCTTTTATTTAAAATCTTTATTTTGCCTCCATCCAGCCTGAATTACGCCCTTTTTACCCTAATAGAATGAATGGCCCCTCCTGGCTAATGATAAGATTCTCAATGCTTGATCGGCCAGGGATGAAGCTACTTTGGAAAGGGCCAAGAATTTCATTCAACAAGAAGAGGCCAGAAGATGCGATTCAATCAGCCAGATGTTAAAAAAAAAAAGGCTGTCTTTTGATTGAAAGCCCCGGCCCGGACGGAATTCATTTTGTATTTGTAGAAGAAGTCTTGGCCAATTGTTAAGTAGAAGTAGTTGAGACGGTGCGAAAAGCTTTTCATTGAGGTGAAGAAAGATTGAATTCCTCTTTTGATCACACTGATTCCTAACCGACCTCTTCTCGGAAAACGAGTCTCGCCTCAGCAGTTTTTTCCCAGGGAATGAAGAGGGACTGATGACTTTCCTGCTTGACTTTTTTTACTTGAAACCATTTTCCATCTCGTGAGGGGGTGTTAGCATACGGCCGGTTGAAAGGGAACTGAATGCGTCAAGTCTTCACTCCGGATTCCACGTTGCAATCTCTGCCGACTTATCCTCTGCAATTAGTCTAGCCAAGTCCACTAGAAAGGGATTCGTGAACAACAGCATCAGTGAATCCCTGACGTTCCCTGGAGAGCTAACAGCAGCTGATGAAATGGCAAGTGCCAGGCTAAAGGCAAAGAGCATATTCCTGCGAACCTTCGAAGAGATTTTTCACAGTTGAACAGGAGGAAGAACAGCTTAGCTTCTTCAATAAGAAAGAAGAGAGAGCTCCGGGGAAGTAGATCCAGCGGAGACCAAATCCTCTTTCCGGTGAAGAATCGATGAAGGGAATGCGCAAGCAAACAAAAGACATTTCATTAGTAGACGGGGAAAAAGAAGAACATGAGATCATGGAGTAGAAAGAGGGAGTCCGGCTTTGGTTCATTGGCCCCTGGCCGGCCTTTTTCTGCCCCCGGACTGTCTCCTAAGACACCCCTCCAAAATAAGGTCAAAGTCGTGTATCCGCTCTCAGATTCGCATGAGCTACGGCTCTCGTCCTGACCGAGATCTATTCTCGGGAATCCTCTCTCTTTCTGCCAGTGCCAGCCTCTTCCTCGAGCACGGGGTTAGGGGAAAGAAAGTTCTCTCATCTCAAGCAAGCCCACCTCTCCTGCCAGCTCGTATGTTGCCAAACCTCGTTTCGTACTTTTTGGCGAGTTGCTTGTCTCCAGTAAGAAAGCTCACAAGGAAGAAGCTAACCTATGATTTAGTCGAGTTGCTTCGCTCCCCAACTCGTTTAAGTCAACCGATGCCATGGGTCATTCCCTTGTTTACGAAACAGGGCTATGAAAAGCATCGAGAAAGAGGATTGGAACAACTACCTCCCAGTCTATCGGGACTCTACCTATTTGGTTGATTCTTGCCCTGGGCTTCACTCCCTTAATCCCGTTCCTTCGCTCTCCGGGCTTCTTCCTTCTAGGCGAATAAGTGCATAAACTTCTGTAAATAAAATAGAAAGACAAACTTATGAAGAAAGCACCGGTAAGGTTGTACCTAAGCCTAAGGGCTGGCCTGGATGTAATTCCCTCCGCGAGCTACCGGATCTAATGCACCATTCTTCGGCCTATTACTAACAGTTTCGATGTACCAGATCGTCTTGTGTTTCATCAATATTCGGCAGGAGCTTTGATTCACGCCCTTATTCCTTTGCTTTCAATGGGAGCTGGGTCTTATGTCACCTCTCCTCTTCCTCTTCTTGTGAGCATGAAACCATCAAGAGTCAAAGCTGAGACAAGGCTAATCGCTAATCGTGATGTCTTACTATATTTTAATGCCTTTGTCCCTCGCTTACTTTAAAGCTGGGTTGCCAATGTTCGAAGACCTGTAGTTTCTGCTGTCAGGATAGCAATTCCTCTTTGTTTACATGCTACCCTCGCGTGACCTCACCCCAGGTAAACCGAACCCGGCCGTAAATTTGACTTTCTCGGAGTTCCTTCTTTCTTCTGCCTCTCCAATCAGATCTAACTGGCTGGCACTCCCGGATTGGCTGCTTTATTACTTTATGCCAACTAAGACATATATCAAAAAGGCATGAAAGCCTTCCTCTAAAGGGTTTGTACCAGTACTTATCGAAACTCCAGTTTTCCAATGCGTGAACTTCTTTTATTTCTGGGCATGCTAAGATCGCTTATTCCGCATCAACTGGTGATTCTTTTCACCCCTAAAGTAAAGAAGTCAAATCAGTTAATTAGTAAGTTCCGTCGCTCCCAACCAGTTCTTCTTCGACCGCGAGTGAACCATAGCCTTTTACCGGAGATAGCCTTTTCTTTTTCTTCACTTTCGTCATTAGAGTGAATCGGTTTATGAGAATTTAATGCTTAATTCGGGTCTTCCAGGTGAGTGTCAGCGAAGAGTGGGAAGGTGGTAATGAAATTGGCTCCAATGCCAATAAGAAAGCTGCCACTAATAAGTTAAGTGAAGTGCATCAGAAAGGCGTGGTTGGCCAATAGAAGCTGTTCAAGGCATAACTATAGTTATTCGCCGATAGGTGGAGTATGGAAGTTAGGAAGAGAGGGTTGGACTATCTTGGCTCTCTCAACAAGCATGGCTCTTTCTTAAGCTTAAGCCAGTCAGGCATGCGTCTTTCTAGCGCTGGTAAGGCAATGCTAATTCTTTCTTGGACATGTAGTGCCCTATCCATTAGTGGGGCTCATCAAAAACTGGACTTCTAAATGATTTCCAAGCTTAGTTCATCCGGGAGCGTAGTGGTTTCAAGAGCTGCATGTCTACGAAATCTTTATCTTCCGCTCTCATTACGATGATAAAAAGCAATTCTTTGGTCTATCTTTCTCGAGTGGTCAGTTCTCAGGGGTTGGATGAAGCAGTGGCTGCGTTATTGCCATTGGTATTATGGCACAATGCTGTTTTAGGATGTGCTCTGGGTGACCTATGGAATTTAAGGCTCCTGTTGTGTTGTAAAAACCCTTTGGGCCATCAACCGAACTGATTCAGAGCTGGTTCGGTTTGGGCAACTATGGAAGTTGTATGATCAGGTAACCACTTTTGGTATCCAATTCCGGTTGCCGGAGTCACGACAAGCCCCTTTTGTTTGGGGTGGTTACTCGGAGGATCATGTTCCCTGGTATCACGATATCAAAATGCTGTTTTCTCCTTGGTCTTTTTCGATCGGCGTAACTAGAAGTAGGAACTAGACCCATGTTCTTTAAGGCACCGTCGGCCCCTCCCTTATGAATCTACCAATCTCATCCTTTTTCTTTTTTCTGGGTTTACGTCGAGAGAACGGATAGTTCGTAATGTATGTTAGGAGGGTACGAGAAATGCTCCACTGGCAAGGTCCTTTCAAGCAGGTAAGGAGAATCTTTCTAGAGGTAAGGAAAATATACATACAGATACAGATACTGCTGCGGGGACAGGGATAGCTTTTCCATCAGTCCCTTGGGCAAGGAAGTAGGCTAGGCAATCTAGTGAAAAAACAAGTGATCTATTTGAAAGCTGTTACATTTCATTTCCAGGGTGAGAGTGTCCTTAATCGAGTATGAGTCCCCGGGTATGCTTTTCCAAGTCCAAGTGTTCGAAGGAGGCGAGCTCCCTTTAAGAAAAAGCCCTTTCCTGTTACCGTTGATTCCAGGTAGTTTCTTGAGGACGTGAGCAAGACAGATAAAGCTAGTTTATTGTGCAGAAAAAAAAGTAAGACTTTCCAGCTTTTAAGAGAAAGCAAGCACTCCTAATCGGCTGTTGCAAGCTCAGGGCGAGGGGTGGCACTCAATTTACTGTCGAGAAGGCGGATTCTGAAGTGTGTCACATCCGAAACCCGCAAATCAAGACAGAATCTTTTTATAGAATATTCTCAGTCATATTCAATCTCGACTTATTCAAATAAGCCGAACATTACACGCAAATAGAACAATGAACACTTTAAGAAGTGATAAGCGAATTCACTCATTAAGGGGTCATAGTAGAATTAAAAGCTTCTCTCGCTGCCTTCGATTCAAAGTCAAAGAGTGGTGCGGACTTACCTAACCCTATACAGAACAGAAGACAAGTAAACTTCCCTGATACGAAAGCCTTGGATAGTAGGGACAGGGTAAACCATAAACTGCCATAAAGGAATCCATATCTTTCCTATCGGCTATCTTGTGGTCTAGCTATGGTCTAAGATGGGAAGGCCTGTTTCTAAATTAAATAGTAGGAGGATAGATAGGGCCAGGCCATAAGCAGAGGAGCAGGTTGAAAGGGTCTCATGCTACGATACGAGTCGAATACATAGAGGTAGAGTTCGGGTTAATAGATAGAATTGGGAAACCCCCTCTCCCTTTTGTCGGTGATACAGTCGTCGCGGCTGGTTAACGAGATTGAACAAAGTCAAGGGCGCGACGGGGTCCAGGCAAGGGTTTCGGTGAACTAAGTAGTAAATTAAAAAGAAAGTCGCTTTAGGAGCGGTTGCTAAGCTCTTTCTCTAGTCAAGGTCATCGGCGAGGTAGAACCATTCTTTTTGGTTTGGGTGTTAGCGCTAGGAGAAGGCGAACTAGCAGCCGTATCAAAGAAGTTGTTCGTACTGACCTCACGCTTAGGGTTCGCTACCCATAAGTCGTTCTGCGGAACTTTCTAAAATTCTAGAGTTCCGAATGGAGGAGACTGATTCAAGAGAAGAGGCTTCGATTGAGCCCATGACCTTGCTTGAACTAGAATTGGATAGCGGGGACTGATACAGGTGGTCGGCTTTAGCTTTGCTAAAGGCAATGAGGGAAAGCTTTCTAGTCTGGGCAATTCACACTAACCGAATCTCGCATAGAATCCATAAATGAAGAAAGCATCTCAATTGGAGAAAAGTTCGTTTTCCTCAACGAAATTCCACTCATAAGTAGGTTCACATCGTGATCTAAGTTTCATTTCCGGTTATGATACTGGTAAAGAGTCCTATTCTTTCAAGAAGCGTAAGTCTAAACTCACCCTCTATTTCACTCTAAAAAAAGGCATTCATTCCGGGCAGAGAATTACCCTCGAATGAGTACTAGCCTATCTACCTACGAAAAAGCCCTTTATGTTAAAGTATCTATACCCATAGGTTTACCTCACATCGATAAATCCACTCATCAAAAGGGGTCAGATAAAGCCTTGAGATGAATAATGCTTCCAGTCCCAAGGATTCATTCAGTTAAGTCGATGAGCAAGTCGTCTAGACCAATAATCAATAGAGACGGAAACTCCCTTACGAAAGCCACTTGAAGGCGAAATGAACTTCTCGATCTAAAACAAGTCTTTGGGGACTTATTCTTCTCATACTTTATTTTGACCAATGGGTCAGTGCTGGTCGAAGAAAAGAAAACGAGACTTAGCTTATGCGGCACACATGCTCTGAAGCGTGCTTTTACGCTCGATGATTCCCTCTTCAAGGTGTGTTCAGTTAGAACGTTAAAAAGAAAGAGAGCGTTCAAGTTCAGGTGGTCGAATGCATTTTTCTGTACTGTAGCAGGAATGGCTTTCCTGGGCCCTACTTTGTTTATGTATGCGTACGTGTAAACGCATTTACTTTCTCTGACTCTGAGGGTAAATTGACTTCGGGAGCGGTAACGGATTTTCTCGATACTAAGTTTGCCGGAAAGCACTTCACGTATAAGAGCTTGGGTCCCCGTATCCTTTGTTTGCCTTTTTACCTTCGGTAGGAAACCATTATGGAAAGTGATCACACGAAAAGCAAAAAAGCGCTCTTCCTTCCGGCTTCTGGAAAGACTTGAGCCGATAGACGAACATTGGTCAATTTCAATTAAAGGTCGGCTACTAATTACAATTGTTGGATTGAAAGCATCTCTCTTTCCGATTTCGTTTTCGAAGGAGTTTTCTCGTATTCTGTACTCGTATTCTGTATTAGCTCCTTCCACGAATGAATAAGGTAAGGCTTCGATCTTTCGCTTTTGAGTTCGTCCGGAAGCTCTAGTATGAGCCGGTGATTCCAGTCCGTCTCGGATGGAACTCCCACCTAAAAGGTCGTCTCTTGTCGAACATCTCACCCAAGCGCTAGGTAATCCAATTTGGAGCATCGGTACTCGCCAGAGTTACAAGTCGTTAAGCGACGCGAAAGAGTTGATCCATCGGATTGGGATTAGCCAGTCTTTGAGCTAGCCCTAATTGAATCTACCAAATAGGCAAATAGGCTAAAGAAGGGAAGCACCAACCATTCATTTGTCGAATCGAAAGCTTCGCCTACGACGTAACTCAGCGCGGTAAGCTCCATTTTGCTGGCGCTTGTTTAATTTAAAGTGGTACGGTATCCCCATACTTTTCTAACTAAGTCAATTGAAAATGACATCGGCTAGTGAGCAAACGAGCTTCCGAATTGGATCAAAGCCAAGAACCGAGGCGAGGTCGGGAGTGTGCGGATCAGACAGAGAAGAAAGATAAGGTGTTCACGATTTAGAAGAAGTAGCATATGCTCCGGCCGGCTCGCTTAGTCTTCATCGTCAATGGCTGCTAACGCCGCGACGAGGGCGCGACGGGTTGCCAAAGGAGAGTCCCAAGAGGCCTAGGAGAGAGGTGATGTATTTATCTTTACATGTACTGAACTTATTGGGTCCCCATTAAGAAAAGAAAGGCTTTGCCCAGCCTAAAGCGCTTTTCCTAACCAAGGTGATATTACCTTCTTCCACTACTGAGAAGTCTTCGAAATATTTCCTTCCATCGTTACCATGAGTACAGGCCCGGTCCTCATTCCGTAATTCTGGTTAAGAGACCCCTATCGCTAACTTCTCTGTCCTAATCTCCTGTGTCGAAGACATCGGAAAAAGCTTGCTTGTTTTCGTACTACTACAGGTCCTAGGGATGGGACTTTCAGGCCAAGTGCGGATTCGTCGAAATCGAAAGATTGCCTCTTATTTGCTAAGATTGGCGAATCAATCAGTCGTGGTTTCGGCTCATATCGGAAAGAATTAAAAAAGATAAAGTAGCGCATGGGCAAGGTAATACGATAACCGATTTCTTAGAGCATTTAGGCGACTCCTAAGACACCAAAAAAGGGTGAGAAAAACATGAGCCAATAGGCGAACCGAAGAAGCAGATTGACCTACTTTCAACGCATAGGCTCGCCCGCGAAAGGAAGACAATCGTTGCGTGCAATGCGTAACGCCTCTGAGCCAGAACTATAAGCATCATATAGAAGATCGTTGGCCAATTCCTTGCATCACGAACCTCTCGAACTAAAAGGAAAAGATCAACCGACCGAATCTTCGTTATTTATTCTCCACTTTACTTTCGACACGAATGCAATGAAAGCGGGTCAGCTGAGCTGCAAGTGAGATTTTGGTCCGAATTCCGGCTAACTCATGGGCAAAGTCGTCTTTTGCCGCCCCTCATGCAGCATATGAGCGGATCTTCACGAAAACCGGCTCTATTGGCGGATGGATAGCGCCCCTCACTCTGCTATGAGAACAAAGAAAGGCACACTATCTCCTTGCAGCTTTGCCCGTCGCCTATAGTAGGATGGATAGCAAAGCCGCTAAAGCGCCCTTCGCTTAGTATATTTGAGCCTCTACTGAATTCCGCTCGCCCCGGTCCGCGTTGACAAAGTCAACGACACAAGCAAGGAGTTGACAAAGGAGAACAGCCCCCTGTTGTTGATAGAGAGCTTACTGCCCCGCCCTTTATAGTATAGTCGCGACTGTTGTCATGGAAAAAGACTTTCTTTTTTTTTTTCAAAGAAGCATGCTTAACACAGCCTATAGCGTAAAGGCATTCGAGCTGCGTCTAAACTAAATTAAAGGTGAGGGCCTTTACTCTTTCTTCTGTAGATACGCTATCCCTTCCTTCCGGCTATGGTATGGGGGAAGGGAAGTGAGATCTACCAATTTCTTTTTAATGAGTGGCCGCACTATGATCGTTCGGGAGACATGGTCCCACGCGCTACACAAAAGAATGAATTGTTATGCGGTCGGAAAACTCTTTCTGCGGGCAGCCTATCCAATCAGATCACGTATTTTTGAATATAATATGTCGTTCTGTCATATACATGTATTCGATTCGGTCTTCAATTTGGCCTGCTCGTGCCCGGAGAGAGAATGGGCACGACGCCCCCTCTTCCCGTTCTACTGTCCAAAACACGCCGGCCATTCTAAGTTCTGGGGTTGGGTCGGATAGGACCAGACCAAATCGGCTGGATCTGTGGAATCTGAACGGATCAGATCCAATCGGATCGTAGCTTCGAGTTCAGGTGCCGTACCGCGGCCGGACCGGAAAGGAAGGAAGGGGACAGCGAACCGCCTGCCAAGGTAGCTTGCTAACTCTCAGCCACTTGTTAGAAGGAAGTGCAGCTTGATTGTCGGGGGAGGGAAGGAAAAAAGAAGGTAGATTATTCGATTCTATTTCCTCCTTTGGTGACGGATTGGCTTGGAGAGAGGCGACCAACGGGAGGAATTCGTTTTTGTTTGTATCACCGAGACACCCGAAAGGCCGGCTATATGTACCTCGGGAGACCCGGCCCATTCAAATCAAAATAGAACGAGCACCTACGACTAAGGGGAATGGAATGTCGACCACAAGGTGAGATGATCTTATAATATAATACGAGGGCGAGTGACTGGTCAAGTCATGAAACTTAGTCATTTTGATCAACATGGCTGCAAGTGGACTGGGTTTATGTGTTTGAACTGACTACGACCAAAGTCGTGGCTGCTTCAACCAAAAAAGGGCGACCCCGAAAGAAGTACCTCACCTCACTTACTAAGAAGTAGTTGGAGCTGGGCTCCGGGAGAGTTTGCTTTTCTTTCTAAGAGCGGTCTGATCCTGGTGTTCGAACTAGTCATTAATGGTCGGCTTCATTGGTACCCTTTCGGTATGCGTTGCGAACACTTTCATTTTTAGCGTCTCACCTTCTCTAGAGA